CACCCTAATTTTTTTTTAACTCAACCGTTTCATTATCGCCCCCCAACATGTCTTCGAGGCATCGGCCCCAAATATTATCATCACCTAACATAGCGCCCGACACATTGAGTATAAACTCTTGTCAAAGAAACCAAAAACAAGAAAAAAAACTCAAAACAAAAGAGGGAGAATAAAAGGAAAAATCCTTAAAAGGAATACATTCACGTAACAATTAAAATAAAAAAACAATTTCTTTCTAAAAAGAACTCATAAAATTATAAGTCCTATAACACAAATCCAAATAGCCACTCAATCAAAAAAGAAAATAAAATTTTTCATTATTTTTTAAAATTAATTCTAGAAGAGTCATAATAAACAAACGAAAGTTCTTCATATGTATGAAAGACAGGAGGAGAAGAATGAATTCACTCCAAAGAACTTCCATTCGCTCAACCTAAAAACTTTTCTTCTTTAACAAAAAGAAGGAAAACAACATATAAGAATCAAATAACACCTAATATAGATATAATAGAACCTAAAGAACTTATTAAATTTCAACCAGCAAAAACGTCCGCAAAATCTGAGTATCGTCTTGGAAATCCGGCTAAACCCAAAAAATGTTGTGGAAAAAAAGTTAAATTAACCCCAATAAACATTAATCAAAAATGAATTTTCCCATATAATTCATTATAACAATATCCACTAATTTTCCCTATTCAATAATAAAACCCTCCAAAAATAGCAAAGACAGCTCCCATAGAAAGAACATAATGAAAATGCGCAACAACATAATATGTATCATGTAAAACAATATCAAGAGAACTATTTGCTAAAATTACTCCTGTTAAACCCCCTATTGTAAATAAAAAAACAAACCCCATGGCCCAAAGCATTGGAGTATCTAATTTTAAAACTCCCCCATAAATAGTTGCCAATCAACTAAAAACTTTAATTCCAGTTGGCACGGCAATAATCATAGTAGCAGCAGTAAAATAAGCTCTTGTGTCTACATCCATTCCGACAGTAAACATATGATGAGCCCAAACAATAAACCCAAGAAGACCAATTGAAAGCATCGCATAAACCATTCCTAAATACCCAAAAATTTGTTTTTTAGCAACAAAAGTCGGAATTATTTGAGAAATCATACCAAAACCAGGCAAAATTAAAATATAAACTTCAGGGTGCCCAAAAAACCAAAATAAATGTTGGAATAAAATAGGGTCTCCACCCCCAGAAGGATCAAAAAAAGTTGTATTAAAATTTCGATCTGTTAATAACATAGTAATTGCACCCGCTAATACAGGCAAAGATAATAATAATAAAAAAGCAGTTATTAAAATTGACCAAACAAACAAAGGCATTCTATTAAAAGAAACCCCAGGAGCTCGCATATTAAAAATCGTTGTAATAAAATTTATTGCCCCTAAAATAGAAGAAACCCCAGCTAAATGAAGACTAAAAATGACCATATCAACAGAACCCCCAGAATGAGCATAAATATCAGAAAGAGGGGGATAAACCGTTCATCCTGTTCCTGCACCTTGCTCAACAAAAGCAGAGCCTAACAATAAAAATAAAGCAGGCGGCAATAACCAAAAACTAATATTATTTAATCGAGGGAAGGCCATATCTGGCGCCCCAATATATAATGGTACTAATCAATTTCCAAATCCCCCAATCATGACCGGCATTACTAAAAAAAAAATCATAATAAAAGCATGTGCTGTTACAATTACATTATAAAGATGATCATCACCTAACATAGCGCCTGGCGCAGAAAGTTCCAATCGTATAAGCATACTAAGAGCGGTACCAATTAAACCCGCTCCCACACCAAAAACTAAATATAATGTTCCAATATCTTTGTGATTTGTAGAAAAAACTCAACGAATAAAATAATTATTTTTCATTATAATCAAATAAAAACGACTCGCCTCAAATCGGCCGATTCTTTTTTATATTCTTTTGTATTTATTTTTTTTCTAAAAAAAAAATTTTTTTTTATTTGAGGAAAAAAAATAAAAAAAAAAAAAAAATAAAAAAACAAAAAAGAAAAAAAAGTACACCCATATTGATTTAAAAACATCATTGTATTTAACTGTGGCATTCTCAGAGAAAGCAGGACTTGCACCTACATTTTTAGCTTTGAAGGCTACTGGCTTACTTTAACCGAATTCTCTATAATAAAACAAGAAAAATAACAACCCCAATAAAAATCACTAAAGCATAATTAAAAACAAGCCCAGATTGAAAATTACTTAATCTTTGCACTTGTAAAACCAAAAAATAGATAATGCCTTTTGGCCCAATAAGTTCTAATACTCCTTTATCAAGAGTTAAATTAATAATCAAATGCCCCATTTTATATATTTTTTTTATTAAAAAAAAATTTAAAAAATAATTAATTTGTCAAGCAGAACCAAGAAAACTATAAAAAGAAATAAAAAAAAACAAAGTTTTTGATAAAAAATAAAAGAAAAAAAAGACTCCGAAAACTCCCATTAAACTAAAAAAAACAGGAAGAAGTTTAACTCCCCAAAAAAGCACAAGAGGAATTTCTATTTGAAAACTTCAAATCATTTCCTTACAAAAATAACCTCAAAAAAGACTTCCTAAAGCTAAAATCCCCAAAGGAGCTAATAGAAGCCCTTCCCCTTCTTTAAGAGAAAAATAAATTCCTCGTTTTAAATTCGTATTAGATAAAAAAGACAAATAAAGTAAACGAATGGAATAAATTGCAGTTAATAAAACAGAAAAACACCCAAGACAATAAATAAAAATTAAATAAAATTGCCCAAAAGCAAATTCTAAAATTAAATCTTTAGAATAAAACCCTGTTAAAAAAGGAAACCCCATTAAAGAAAAAGATCCTATAATAAAAAAAACATAAGTTAAAGGAAGAAAAGAAGACAATCCTCCCATTTTTCTAACATCTTGTTCATCTACCACTGCATGAATTAAAGAACCTGCACTTAAAAATAACAAAGCTTTAAAAAAAGCATGGTTCATTAAATGAAACAAACTAATAGAAAAATGAGAAAGCCCACAAGCAACAACCATATACCCTAATTGACTACAAGTAGAATAAGCAATTATTTTTTTCAAATCATTTTGAACTAAACCAATTGTACCAGCAAGAAACACCGTTAAAACCCCAATCACTGTTATAATAATTAACATAAAAGGAACTACATCAAACAAAGGAGATGCTCGAATTAATAAAAACACACCCGCCGTAACCATGGTTGCCGCATGGATTAAAGCAGAAACCGGAGTTGGTATACTCATAACTACTACTCCCATAATAGACAGGACTTTTTCTTCTACTCTTTTTTTACTCTCACTCTAAACCTCCCTTTAATCACTCATATACCAAACCTAAAGTCAATATAAAGAAAAACCCAACCATAGTTCAAAACCCAAAAGGAGCAATTGAATTATAAAGAATACACCAAGGAAAAAAAAAAGAAATTTCTAAGTCAAAGATTAAAAATAAAATACCAATTAAAAAAAACCGTATTGAAAAAGGACGGCCCAAAAAACTAAATGGCACAAAACCACACTCATAAGCAGAAACCTTTTCTCGATCTGGTACTTTTTCTCCTAAAAAAAAAGAAGCAATAGAAAACAACCCCGCTAAAACAACTGCCAAAAAACAAAAAACAAAAAAACTCATCATTAACCTCGCAAAGAACTAAAAGATTTTAAAACTATTGTCCCTCGAATACGATAATAAGCAACCAAAATAGCTAGGCCAATAGAAGACTCGGCTGCTGCTATTGTCAAACCCATTACCATAAACACTTGTTCTATTAAAACATCAATTTCTTTAGAACTTATTAAAAAGAAAAAAAAAGTAGATAATAAAACCAACTCAATGGAAACAATCATAATAATAAAATGTCCTCGGTTTAAAATTATCCCCCAGCTCCCTAATAAAAACAAAAGAACTACTAAAACTAAATATTTATAATACATTTCAAAAAATGAAGATATTCTTCAACCCAAACTCCTTTTATAACAATTGGCATAAAAGAATGATTTGCACCACAAATCTCAGAACATTGCCCAAAAAAAATCCCCGGCCTTTTAATAAAAACTCCCGTTTGGTTAAGGCGACCTGGAACAGCGTCTATTTTTAACCCCAAAGAAGGAACCGCAAAAGAATGCAAAACATCCGCCCCTGTTACCAAAAACCTTGTATGAGTTAAAATTGGAAGAACAAGTTTATTATCAACTTCTAACAAACGACTCCCCCCTAAAGTTAAATCTGATGATGGGACCATATAAGAATCAAATCCCAATGTTTCCTCCTCATAATCAGAGTACTCATAAGACCAATATCACTGATGCCCAATCACCTTTACAGTTAAAGCAGGAGAAACCACTTCGTCCATTAAATACAATAATTTAAGAGAAGGTAATGCAATAAAAACCAAGATAACTGCCGGTATTATCGTTCAAATAATTTCTAAAAAAGTACCATCAACTAAAAAACGATCATAAAATTTATTTTTTAAAGCCTCACCAATAAGTCACAAAACAACAGTAATAATAATAACTAATAAAAACATAACCCGATCATGAAAAAAAACAATTTCTTCAACCACTGGATCTGCCACATCTTGAAAACCCAATGACCAAGCCTCTGCCCTATCTTGAAACATTAACATGTAAACCATAGTACTCAATTATTTTTAAAGATTGATAAACAAAATCAGGAATAAAAACAACTTCTACTACATTATCCCCCCTCAAGGGCAACATTTATTGCATTATCTTTCTCACCTTAAAATCTGGTGTCCAAGCATTTTTTCTATCCTTAAGCACCCCACCAGTAAATACAAAGATATAAAAATAATCACACAACATCAACAAAATGCCAATACCAACTAGCGGCTTCAAAGCCAACATGTTGACAACGAGTAAATTGATTGAATAATAAACGAAAAAAACAAACAAATAAAAAAGTTGTACCTATTATAACATGTAAACCATGAAACCCAGTTGCAACAAAAAAAGTAGATCCATAAACAGAATCAGATAAAGCAAACGGTGCTTCATAATATTCCATTGCTTGTAAACTAGTAAAAATAACACCTAACAAAAGCGTTAAAAATAGACCTAATTGTGCTTCTTTTTTTGCCCCACAAATAATAGCATGATGAGCCCATGTCACCGTTGCCCCAGAACTTAATAATACAGCAGTATTTAATAAAGGAACTGAAAAAGGGTTTAAAGCAGAAACACCCTGCGGGGGTCACATAACTCCTAATTCTATCGCTGGAGCCAAACTACTATGAAAAAAAGCTCAAAAAAAAGAAAAAAAAAAAAGTACTTCTGAAAGAATAAATAAAAGCATACCATATTTGATCCCTTGTTTAACAATTAAAGAATGATGTCCTTGAAAAGTAGATTCTCGTATAACATCTTGTCATCAAACAAACATAACTCCAACTATAATTAACAATCCTAATCCTAAAAAAAAACTAAATCCATAATGAAAAAAAACCACGGAGCCAATAGTTAAAAAAAATGCTCCTGCTGCCCCAACAAAAGGCCAAGGAGAAGGCTCTACTAAATGATATGGATGATATTGCATCAAGGACCAGTTCCCTCACCCTCACTATGTTACGACTTACTCTGCTTTGTTTACCTCAGCAAAGGCGACGGGCAATTTGTACTAACATTGTTTTAAATTCATTGAAACGCTCTACTTTTCAATTACTATTAAATTCAACTTAATTGCTCTATTTTAAAAACAATCCGAACTCTTTTTTTTTTATTAAAAAAATGTAGCGCATCTAATCCCAAAACATAAGGGCAATAATACCTGACTTCAACCTTTCTAGGGTTTAATTTATTGTATCAAACATAAATTGACGACGGCCATGCAACACCGGATAACCAAGTCTTGGTAAGGTAATTCGCGGATTATCGAATTAAACGACACGCTCCTCTAAATAACAATGAACAGCCAAATTTTTTGAATTTTAATCTTGCGACCGTACTACTCAAGCGATTTTTTTTTACTGTATTGATTACCAGGGTCTCTAATCCTGTTTACTTCCAAAACCCTCATGCTTAAGAAAAAAAAAATAAATTATTTTCACATAAAGAATTCTTTTCCTTATAATAACATTTCACTATTACTAAAAAAATTCTATTTATTTTAAATATTTTTTTACCTTTACACGCTTTCTGCTTTTTCTAAAAAACAAATCCTTAAGTTTCACCGCGTCTGCTGGCACTTAATTTGACAGATAAAAATGTCCTAACTATGTCTTACTTTCGTATATTACATAAAATTCCTTACTGCTGCTAATGTTTTCCCTTGTTTCAGTGAAAATGTGGTTTTACCCTGCATCTTTGGAAAAAAGAAAAAAACTTCTTTTTTTCCCTAATACAAAAAAAAAAAATATTTTTTTTCTTTCCCCCTCACCTGTTCGCATTTAACAAGCATGTATAACTTAGACCAAAAGCTTTTTAATCCCCAAAATCAAAGGACTAACCAACAGGACTAAAAATAAGACTATTTTTAATTAGGTTAATGACAAAAAAAGGAACTACACCTCCTAAAAAAATTATTAAAAGGAAAGGAACTGTAGTAAAACCCTCTTGTCGATTTAAATCTCTATTAAAAAGAAGATAATTTGACCCTCCTCCAAAAGAAATACGATTAAATAAACTAAGAGAATAAATAGCAGAAAAAAGAACTCCAAAAACAACAAGTACTCCAACTCCATGATAATACTTAAACGCCGCAAGCAAAGAAAAAAATTCCCCAACAAAATTACAGCTTAAAGGAAATCCCATATTAGATAAAGATAAAACAAGCATAAAAACAACAAAAAGAGGCATCGTTAATGTTAAACCTCGATAATATTTTATTAAACGCGTGTGGTGACGATCATATAAAAAAGTCACTCCAATAAAAAGAGCAGAGCTTACAAAACCATGTGCTAACATTAAAAAAATAGCTCCAACCAACCCTTCCATAATATGTGTAAAAATGCCTAAAGGAACAAGACCCATATGTGCAACAGAAGAATAAGCAACAAGTCGTTTAAAATCAATTTGACGACATGTCATCAACCCCGCATAAATCACTGCAATAACACTAAAAAAAATAATAATTGGAGACCAGTAAAAAGAAGCCTCTGGAAAAATCGGCCAAGAAAAACGCAAAAGACCATAACCTCCTAATTTTAATAAAATACCCGCTAAAATAACAGAACCAGCAACAGGAGCTTCTACATGTGCTTGTGGAAGTCAAATATGAAAAGGAATAAGAGGTAATTTTACAGCAAAACTAAAAAAAACACCAACGAGTGCTCATTTTTGAACATTAAAAGACAACTTCATATTAAGTAAAAGAAAATAATCTGTTGTCCCTGTTGTTTGGTATAAAAAAAGTATTACAAAAAAAAAGAAAACCGAACCTGCAAAAGTAAAAAAAAAAAAATAAAAAGAAGCACGAACTTTTTCTTCTCGAGAACCTCAAATACCAATTAAAAAAAACATTGGTATTAAAACCCCCTCAAAAAAAATATAAAACAAAAGAAGATCAAAAACTAAAAAAACACCAACCAATAAAATTTCTAAAAAAAATAAACATAACACAAACTCTTTAAATAAAAATTTAATAGATCTTTGACTAATTAAAATACAAATTGGAATTAAAAAAGTTGTTAAAAGTAAAAAAAATAAAGAAACACCATCTAAAGCAAAAAGAAAAGGACCCCAATTTAAAAACCCCCCTCATTCTACAAATTCTATAAATTGAAACTGCCCTTCTCCATCAAATCCCCCCCACAAAACCAAAGCACTAAAAAAAATGAGCAAAGACCACTCTAAGGCTCGTTTTTTTAAAAAATTTTTTTTTTCTCTTGGAGCCTTTATCACACTAATTACTCCAACTAAAAGAATTAATCAAAAAAGAAACATTAATGTAAAACAAGTGTGTCCGCTAAATAAATCGTTGTTAATAAACAAAAAACATAAGCCTGAATTATTGCAACAGCAATCTCTAATAATGTAATAAAAATCATAATTAAAATTGCTGATTTAAAAACAACACCAAAACCAGCTAAAATTGCAAACAAAAGATGACCCGCAGAAAGATTTGCAGCTAAACGAACCCCCAAAGAAATAGCCCGAGAAAAATAACTTACTGTTTCTATTAAAACCAAAAGAGGGGCTAAAATTAAAGGAGCCCCACTAGGCATTAAAATACTAAAAAAATCTTTTTTAAATCTTCAAATTCCTGCTAAGGTTACCCCTATAATAATTGAAAAAGAAAATCCAAGAGTTACAATAATATGAGTTGTTGGGGTAAAAACATAGGGACATAAACCAAAAAGATTTAAAAAAACAATAAAAAAAAAAAGAGAAAAAATAAAAGGGAAAAACTTTAATCCTTCAATATTTAAATTATCTTTTACCAGATAATAAAAATGATAATAAATTAACTCAAAAAAAGATTGTCATCTTTTAGGGACTAAATCAATTCCTTTAAAAAATAATAAAACAATAAAAATGACAAAAAGCATCATAATCGCAGAGTTTGTTAAACCAAATAATCACACAATATTAAATTGTTCAAAATAAGAAGATCCACTCATTATCTATTAATTTGAATAAAAAGATCTTGTTTTTTTGTTAAGGGTTCTGTTTCTTGAGTTAAAACAATAACACCTATCATAGCAACTAATAAAACAAAACTTGCTAAAAGAAAGAAACAAAAACAAGTTACATATAACATTTGTCCTAGTGCTTCAATATTATGATAAGAAACAAGAAACCAAGGAAAAGATAAATCCCAATTTTCAATTTGAGGAGAAACAACAAACCAACTAGAAGTAGTTTCTGAAAAAAAAAAAATCCCAATTAAAAACCCCACTGGTATATAATTTGTCATATCAATCTCTTCTCTAAAAAGAGGGAAATAATCCGTCAGATTTAATAACATTATTACAAATAAAAATAAAACCGCAATCGCTCCTACATAAACAAGTAAAAACATTAAAGCAAGAAAATCTACTCCTAATAAAAGAAAAAAAATTGCAGAATTAATAAAAACAAGAACAAGCCAAAAAATAGAAAGAACAGGGTTTAAGGCAGAAACAACCATTATTCCAGAACCAATTGTACTAAAAAAAAAAAAAAAAGAAAAAAATTCCATTTAAAATAATTCCATAATTACTTGAAAAGTAAAAAAAAAACCAAAATAAGGAGAAAAAAAAAGAAAAAGAATAAAATAAACACAAAGACCAATTAAAAAAACTTTTTTAAAATTTAATTTTAGTTCTTTTCCGAAGGCTTTTGTTACAATTAAAAAAAAAGAATTTTTTTGAAAAAAAAGAACTTTTACAACTCTTATATAATAAACCCCAGCAATTACAGAACAAAAAATAGCAAAAAAAAATATAAAAAAAGACTTAGAAAGAACACCAGACAATAATACAACTCATTTTCCTAAAAATCCTGCAAAAGGAGGAATCCCAGCAATTGAAAAAAAAACAACACTTAAAGTTATTGAAAAAAGAGGTAAAAACCGAGAAAGCCCACTAAATTCAATAAGTAAATTTTTATATACATTAAAACTTAAAATAAGAGAAAAAACACAAATTGTCATAATAATATATATAAAAAGATAAACCAAACTTGCTTGTAAACTTTCAAAAGAACCATTAACCAACCCCCATAAAAGAAAACCTATATGACCAATTCCACTATAAGCCAAAAGTCGTTTTATTCTTGTTTGGTTTAAAGCCCCTAAAGCCCCAACTAAAAGAGAAAAGACAATCCCAATTAAAAAAAAACTAATCGGTAGTCCAATAGAAAATAAAAGAAAAAAAATTCCTATTTTAGGAACAATCGCTAATAAAACAACTGTTTTTATAGGTGCTCCTTCATAAACATCCGGTACTCACATATGAAAAGGAGCAACAGATAATTTAAAAAAAAGAGCTATAATAATCAAAAGATACCCAAGAGGAGTGTAAATATCAGAAAAACTTTCTTTTGAATTAAAAAGTAATTCCATATAAGAAAAATAAACACTACCTCCTATTCCACATAACAAAGCACAACCAAATAAAAATAAACCAGAAGAAAGCGCTCCTAAAACAAAATATTTTAATCCAGCTTCTGCACTATAACCAGACCCTCGAACAATTAAAATAAAAAAACAAAGAGTAGAAAGTTCTATTGCTAAATAAACAGAAAGCCAATTTGTAGAAGAAATTAAACAAAAAATTCCTAAAACAACAATTAAATTTAAAATAAGAATGTCTGTTTGTTCTTCTTTTCTTGGTCCTAATAAAAATAATATAGCTAAAATTCCAATCAAAACAAAAAACTTCGCTCATTCTAACTCAAAGAAAAAAAAATAAAAAAAAATTAAAAAATAAAAAATAGAAAATTTTAAAAGAAAATTACGAAAACTTAAAAGCACCAAACCCAACACAAAATTACCTAAAATAAAAATTTCGTTAATTTTTTTTTAATAATTGGTTTTCTAAAACCCCTATAACAGGTAACAAAACCAAAAAATAAAAAAAATAAAAAAAAGAAAGAATTTGTCCAATAAAAATAAAAGGCTCTTCTACAACTTGTGATCCTATTCAAGTTAAAAGACCAAAATTAACAATTAAAAATCAATAAACCATTCGTCCTAAAGGACGAAAAAATAGCCCTTTTAAATCACTTTTATGCAAAAAAGGTAAAAAAAATAAAATTAAAATACTACAAAACATAGCAACAACCCCCCCTAATTTATTTGGTATTGAACGTAATATTGCATAAGCAAATAAAAAATACCACTCTGGTTGAATATGCACAGGAGTAACTAAAGAATTTGCTTGAATAAAATTTTCTGCATCTCCTAAAAAATTAGGTAAAAAAAAAACAAAAAAAAAAAATAAAAAAATTAAAAAAAATAAACCAAAAAGATCTTTTGAAGTATAATAAGTATGAAAAGAAACACGATCCATCAAAGAGTTTAAACCAATAGGATTATTTGAACCATCAACATGTAAATAAACAAGATGTACAATAGCAAAAAAAACTAAAATAAAAGGAAGTAAAAAATGTAAACTAAAAAACCGATTTAACGTAGCTCCAGAAACACTAAAACCACCTCAAACTCATTGAACAATATCTACCCCAAAATAAGGTATTGCAGATAATAAATTTGTAATAACAGTTGCACCCCAAAAAGACATTTGTCCTCAAGGTAAAACATAGCCCATAAAAGCAGTGGCCATAGTTAACAAAAAAAGTAAAACCCCAACACTTCAAACATGAAATTTTAAATATCCCCCATAATATAATCCTCGTCCAATATGAATATAAAGACAAAAAAAAAATAAAGAAGCACCATTTGCATGTAAATATCTTAATAAAAAACCATAATTAACATCTCGCATTATATGCCCAATTGAAGCAAATGCAAGATATGCATCAGAACAATAATGCATAGATAAAAAACACCCTGTTAAAATTTGTAAAACTAAACATAATCCTAATAAAGAACCAAAATTCCAAAAATAACTAATATTAGAAGGAGATGCTAAATCAACCAAAAACCCGTTAACTAGAGATAAAATGGGATTATCTTTTCGTAAAGGCATTTTATATAGGAGAAGGACCATTAAACCCAAATAAAATACTAGCAACAAAAAGAACAACCCCCAAACTAAAAGGCAAATATCCTTTTCATAATAAAGCCATTAACTGATCATATCGAATTCTTGGAAAAGAAGCTCGCACCCATAAAAAAAAACAAACAATAAAAATAACTTTTAAACCAAAAGGTAAAACCAATCACCCACCAAAAAATAAAAGAATCGTTAAACAACTCATAAAAATAATATGTGCATATTCTGCTAAAAAAAACAAAGCAAAAGACATAGACGCATATTCAACATTATAACCTGAAACAAGCTCTGACTCTCCTTCTGTTAAATCAAATGGGGCACGATTTGTTTCTGCCAAAATAGAAACTAAAAACATCACAACAACAGGGAAAAAAGGAATAAAAAATCAAATAAAATTTTGTGCTAAAACAATATTATTAAAAGCTAAAGAACCAACACATAAAAGAATAGAAATCAAAATTAGTCCAATCGAAACTTCATAACTTATCATTTGCGCTGCCGCACGAATCGCACCTAAAAAAGCATATTTTGAACGACTTCCCCATCCAGACATTAAAACAGCATAAACACCAATAGAAGAAATTGCTAAAACTCATAAAAGACCTATATTAAAATCACTTATTCCGACTCCTTTTCCATAAGGAAGAAGTCCCCAAACAATAAATGCTAATGTAAAAGATGCAATCGGAGCAAAAAAATAAACAAAAAAACTTGCTTGATGAGGAAGAACCATTTCTTTAAGAAATAATTTAATTCCATCTGCAAATGGTTGAAGCAATCCCCCTCCCACAACATTTGGTCCTTTTCTCATTTGCATATACCCTAAAACTTTTCGTTCTGCTAAAGTTAAAAATGCAACAGCAATAAGTAAAGGAACAACAACAAAAATCGCCTTAATTAAATAAAAAAAAGTAAATCACATAAAGTCTCTAAGGCATTAAAATAAAACATTTTATTACCCATTCATAAACAAAAAAAATATAATAATTTTCTTGTGTGCTTTTCTTATATATAGTGATTTTTTTAATTAATTTTTTAATTTAAAGGCCCAACAACCCTCCATAGCATCCGGTAACCAAGTATGTAATCCTAATTGAGCAGATTTTCCCATTACTCCAAAAAATAAAAATAAACAAATAAAAAAAACATCATAAGAAGGAAAAACTAAATTAAAAAGAGAAGAAAAATCTAATGTTCCAAACGTTTTTCAAAGAAGAAACATGGCTAAAAGCAATCCTATATCACCAACTCTATTTACCAACATTGCTTTAATTGCTGCTCGATTTGCCTCTAATCTTGTTAATCAAAAATTAATTAATAAATAAGAACAAAGGCCAACCCCCTCCCATCCAATAAACAATTGAAGAAAATTTGCACTAGTTACCAATAAAACCATTAAAAAAGTAAATAAAGAAAGATACGCCATAAACCGAGGCACATGGGGATCTCCTCGCATATAAGCAATAGAAAAAACATGAACTAAAGTAGAAACTAAAAAAACCACAAATAACATAATAGCAACTAAACTATCAAATTGTAAATCAAAAAAAACAAGAAAAAATCCTGAATCAAATCATTTTCACAATTTTAGATATATTGCCGTTGAATTAAATAAAATTTCAATTCCAACTAAAAAAGAATAAGATAAACCAATTGTTAAACAACATGAAGTTAAAATCCCCGCTCCTTTTTCTCCAATATGTCTTCCAAAACAACCAGTTAAAATGGCTCCAATTAAAGGAAAAAATAAAATTAAAAAATACATATATTTTATTTTTTAAAAATAAAAAACAAAAACAAACAAAAAATATTTCTTTTTTTTTTAGAAGCAATCTTAATTTAAAGAAGAGTTATTTTTAGAGAACTATTGATTTATGATCCTTTCGTACTAAAAAACAAAATATCTTTGTTTTATAATTGTAGATAGAAACCAAGCTGTGTTACCACGCTTTTAACTCAAATCATGTACAGCTTTAATGGATGAACAAACCAACCCTTAGGAGTGACTACTCCCTAGGACGCTGCAATTCAACATCGAGGTCGCAAACACCGTCATTAATTTACTCTCAAACATTATTGCGCTGTTATCCCCAGGGTAACTTTTATTTGTTTTCGTTATTTTTTTCATTCCAAACAACGGATCATAAAACACACTAAAAAATGTCTCTTAAAAAATCTTTCAGAGTGAAGCTTTCTACCATAGTTCATTTTCGTTACTTTTTAAAAAACTGTCGCCCCAACAAAACTGTCCTACTTATAGAAAATCTTAAGTTTTCAGTAAAGCTCCATGGGGACTTCTCGTCTTACAATTATAATGTAGCATCTTCACTACAAATTCAATTTCATTAAGTATTTTTTTAAGACAGAAAAACTTTCGTGATACCATTCATACCAGTCAACAATTAATTGACAATTTATTATGCTACATTTTCACAGTTAGTGTTACCGCGGCCATTTAATTGTCTTTATTAATAAGCAAAACAAATTTTTTTAGATACAACCATAGGGCAGGTTTCACCTTTTATAATTTAATCAAAAAGCTATGTTTTTAGTAAACAGTCAAAGTTCTTTTTTGCCAAGTTCCTTAAAAAAATGAATCTCTTTCTTTTTCTTTTTTTAGTTAAAAAACAGTTCCCTTTTTTATTTTTTCCAGATAAAACATCTTCTTAAAAACACCCATAAAAAATTTTTCTTAAGGCCTGTATCACCCAAAAATGGTAATAAAAAGAAAAAAAAATTAAAAATTAGATTACTCATGTAAAAATTATTACTACTGAAAAACAGTATATTTTGCTACTAAATAATTTTATATTTTTAGAGTTTTAGTTTTGTTTTAATCACCGAAATTAAAAAAAAAATTAATTTATAAAATAAACTATTACGCATTTTTTAAAAGAGGGCTGGCTCCAAGCCTACTTTTTCATCGTCTAAATTAACAAGTTTTTTATACTAAAAAAAAAAAATAACTTTAACTTCTAATTAGAGCTTTCTCTTTTAACAAAAAATCTTTTCATTTTTTGTTTGTCTACTTCTTTCTTTTTTATTATTTATTTTATTACAAAAAAAAATAAAAAAAAAGCACACTACTTAAATAGTTTTCGCAAAAAACCAGCTATCTCCAAGTTCGATTAGTTTTTCACCCCTAACCACAAATTTTCTGAGAGTTTTGCCACAATCACCAGTTCATTCTTATTAATTATTCATGATTAAATCACTTGGTTTCGGGTTATTTTGATTAAAAAAATTTCTTTAAACTTTCCTTTTTTTTAAATATACCAAATTAATCTCTTTTACCCATTATACAAAAGGTACGTTATTTTAAAACTGCTTAAAAAAAAAGATTCTGGATCTTTTCAACTCTCTCTCAACTTTCCTTTACAGTACTCTCACTATTAATATAAACTAACGTTTAGTCTAGATCTCTAATCACCCTTTTATACTACTCCAATTTCGCTCTCCACTACTTTCGAAATCTCGTTTGATTTTTACTTAATATTAAGATGTTTCAATTCAAGTTTTTATCTCGATTTTCCGTAGAAATAACAAATAAAGCGCCTTTCCGCCATTTCGAAAAATATTTCGTCCAATCTCAATTTATTTTAGTCTTTCTCTTTTTTTTTTCATTTTCAAAAATTAAGGCTCGTAAGAGTGAGATTCGAACTCACTTTTTTCGGGGCATGAGCCCGAAGACTGACCCTTAGTCTTTCTTACT